ACTATAATTTTGAAAATGAACATTGAAATGTCCCTCAAAAGTAAGTAAATAGATCCGAAACATATAAAATGCGGTTAATCCTGCTGTAGAACAAGCTATTATTGCGAAAATAGGTGAATACAACCAACTAGCATTAAGAATTTCATCTTTGGACCAAAAACAAGCAAGGGGGGGAATACCACAAAGAGAAAGTGTACCTACTAAAAAAGCATTTTTTGTAATTGGTACATGCTTTTTTAAACCTCCCATAAGAACCATATTCTGACTTTTATCTGGAGAATATCCAACAATAGCTTCCATTGAATGAATAATAGATCCGGATCCTAAAAACAACAATGCTTTCGAATAAGCATGAGTAATCAAATGAAATAAAGCGGCTCGATAAGACCCCATACCTAGAGCTAACATCATATAACCCAATTGAGACATTGTAGAATAAGCTAAACCTCTTTTAATATCTTTTTGAGCAAGAGCTAAAGTAGCTCCTAATAATACTGTTATTATACCTATTAAAGATATGAAATTCATTATGTAAGGTATGATTCTAAAAAGAGGAAGAAGTCGAGCTACAAGAAAAATGCCCGCTGCTACCATAGTAGCGGCATGTATAAGAGCCGAAATAGGAGTAGGGCCTTCCATGGCATCAGGTAACCATACATGAAAGGGGAATTGTGCCGATTTAGCAACTGCACCGGCAAATAAAAGAAAGGCACACAAAGTAAGAAATAAAAAAGGAACCTCATTATTAGAAATCAAGTTATTGAATATTTGGAACAAATCCCGAAATTCAAAACTACCGGTTATCCAATAAAGACCTAAAATTCCTAATAATAAACCAAAATCGCCTACACGATTCGTTACAAAGGCTTTTTGGCAAGCAGTCGCCGCACTAGGTCGTGTGAACCAAAAACCTATTAATAGATAAGAACACATTCCAACTAATTCCCAAAAAATATAAATTTGGATCAAATTCGAACTAGTAACTAATCCCAACATGGAAGTATTGAAAAAACTCATAGAAGCAAAAAATCGCAAATATCCTTGATCATGAGACATATAATTGTCACTATAAAAAAGAACCAAAATTCCAACAGTAGTAATTAATATTAACATAATAAAAGTAAGTGGATCGATAAAGTGACCGAACTCTAAAGAAAAATCATTATTAATGGTCCAAGACCATACATATTGATAGATAAAACTTCTATTTATTTGCTGAATAGATAGATAGACCGAAAGTATCATAACTATACTTAAGAATAAAATACTAGGAAAAGCCCACATACGGCGAAGATTTTTTGTTGCCGTTGGAAAAAGTAGAAGTCCCACTCCTATTAACATAGGAACTGGAAGTGGAATGAAGGGGATAATCCATGAATATTGATATGTATATTCCATAAAAAAACCTTTTTCTTTTTAATTAATTCTTTCTAATTCACCGGCTCTTATATCTTTTTATAGGTTCAATAAAAAATCAAGATATGGAAAACTTAAATAGACTTTTCTATTCCTAATTATTCTGAATCTTTCTTCTTTACCCAATACTTCAAATATTCAAATCAAGAAGTTCGAATTGGTCAAATGATATGAATATGATCAAGTTACTATTTATATTTAAAATGAAATAACACACTAATTCATTTTATTAATATTGAATATTAAGTAAGATTTTTAGGAAAATGCAGAAAAAAATTCAATTATTATTACGTATTACGATAATTTATATCCATAGAGCAAATAATTATACCAAAATAGAGTAGTTAATACATTACTTTATTTTGATATAAATAATAGGATGATCCATATCAAAACTGGCCCCCAAAAAAAAGAACTAGTTCTTTTTTTTTTTAGTTCGTTTATTCATAATCATTAACTAATTCATGGTAGAACTGATTATTTTCCATTCGAATAAAAGACATTTCTTTTTCTTTGTAGAAAACGCTAGAATATCCCACACTTTTGTTTCAATACCAGGGAGAAGAAATAGACTTAAAAGAAAAGACGAAATTACTAAGATGACTTTTAGAAAATCATGTATCCTTTGATTAACTACTAGTTTAATTCGAATTTTAAAATCAAAAAAATGTGTACTCGCTCTTTTCTTTTTCTTTTGAGCTTGACCAACTAATAAAAAACTACAGTAATTTAAAGAATTTGGAATTTGTTAGGTAAGGATTGGTTTTTTGAACTTTTTGGTGTATTTTGTTACATGTATAAATAGAGCACGACGAAAATAGACAGAGATATAAAAAAAAAAAAGAAAAAATGGAATTCTTTGACCAATAGATGTCTTTCACATTCAACTAGAGAAATGAATAACTTTTTCAAATTTTTCATGGCAGTTCCAAAAAAACGTACTTCTATCTCAAAAAAACGTATTCGTAAAAACATTTGGAAAAGGAAGGTATATTGGGCAGCGTTGAAAGCTTTTTCCTTAGCGAAGTCTCTTTCTACCGGAAATTCAAAAAGCTTTTTTGTGCGACAATTAAATAGTCAAACA